TCATCCAAGTTCAAATGGGCCCCTATTACATAAAGTCTGCATTGGTAGAAGTAGAATTGGAATGATGAACAACTGGATTGGGGTAGATTGGAATAGAAAAAAAAAAAATAAGTATTGTACAGAAACAGAAAAATGACTACTTGCTTTGCTAAGCCGGTTATACGAAGAAAAGCCTATTGTACAATGAAACTTACCAAAGAGCTTCATTTTTGAAACTCTGGTTTTTCTACAAATACAAGAACAAGAATAGGCCCTAGATCATGTGACTTACTATTCGATTTGATTTGGTTGGGTTAGGGTTAGGTTGGAGTTTTTCTTGAGCCAGCCCATGTTATGATTTTGACTTCATAAATTGACTTTGGTATACCAAAGCAAAGGCGTATCACTAAATCCTGGATCATGAACAATAAAGAAAAAAGTCGTATGTCATTCACACACGAAGATTAATGAAGAAGAATGGATTTTTTTATCCAAGATTTGAACCGATCCGGTTGGATCCATTGGAATAAATTCTTGTTTTCATGCCCCGAGGGATCTCCGTGATCCTGTGGGAATGATTCCATTTCTATGGAACAATCAACCGGCCGGCCACGCGCACTAATTAGGAAATGAATACAAAAATGTATAGGGCTATACGGACTCGAACCGTAGACCTTCTCGGTAAAACAGATCAAACTGATTATTATCGAAATGATTCGAACTGTTTCAAAGACCCAACATGCGTTTTTTTTTTTGCATTGGGCTCCTTCATTAACTGATAGAAAGATCGGCTAGTCCACCATATTTGTTTCTTGACAGGAAGATAACGAGATGGCTCCATGCGCTCGGATTCATTATTTGTATTCTGATCCAGGAGCAATACCAAAGTGTTTCAAAGAAGGGTTACCCTGACGTAGGTCTGCCTCCGGCCTAGATCAACCTAAGTTAAATGGAGTCTCTATCGATCCGTCCCAAGAGTCAAATATGATACTTCATACACCTTAAAGTTCATAGGACGAAAAGAGGTTATTTTGAGGTCCTTATACTCATTATGCCTAGCATTGAATAGACTGGGTATTCACCTTATCAATGATCAAACCAATGATGGGTTCTATTTGGTACCTGAATTGGCACCTGAATCGGACCGAACCAAATTTTTGTCATGCTATTGTTCTCTTGTTCCTCGAATCCATGGAGTAAGACATCGATTTCTCAATAAGATCAATTCTGTTGATTGCATGATGGGCTCCTCTGAAAAAGCATTGGCGCGCGTGTAAACGAGGTGCTCTACCTAACTGAGCTATAGCCCTTGTCATAGACATATTAACATCTAGATAATTTCTTGTCAAGATGGATATTCCATAATCCCACATGATAGCTCTCTGATCCGTTTCCTGCCAAGGATTGGTATTGCTGAGAAGTCATATTCTGTCTATAATCTCCGATGTGATTGGTCCCATTTTTTCTTTCTCTTTGTGATGATAAATGACCTACTTAACCCAGTGGTTAGAGTATTGCTTTCATACGGCGGGAGTCATTGGTTCAAATCCAATAGTAGGTAGAACTTATTAGATACCATTGACTCTGGTATCTAATAAGTTTTTCTACCCACCTTCTTTTCTTTTTTTATGGATTTTGTACCCTTTCCCTATTATCCTCCCACTACTCATACTCATATTTGTATTTTTTTTTTGTTCGTTACATCAGATTACACTTGAGTGTATCCAATTGGCGGAATCCAAATAGGGTGTATAAACAGAACTTCTTTTGATTATTCTGATGCATCGACTAGTACGAAATAACATCGATAGCCTCTACTCGTGTCCTAGCTCGTCTAAGAGCTAGATTCGCCTCAATTGCTTGTCTCTTGCCTTCAGCTCTACTCAAGTTAGCTTCAGCTATTTCAAGAGTTCGCTGAGCTTCTTGTGGATCAATGTCACTACCCTTCTCTGCATCATTTACTAAAATGGTGATCTCATTATTGCCTATTCTAGCGAAACCGCCCATCACAGCCATCGTTACCCATTGGTCGTTGAGGCGTATTCTCAAAATACCTATATCTACAGCTGTGGCAATAGGGGCGTGGTTTGGTAATACGCCAATTTGGCCACTATTAGTAGATAAAATGATTTCTTTCACTTCTGAATCCCAAATAATTCGATTAGGAGTCAGTACACAAAGATTTAAGGTCATTTCTTCAATTTGCTCTCCTCTTCTAAATTCATAGCCTTCGCAGTAGCTTCATCGATGTTACCTACCAAATAAAAGGCCTGCTCGGGAAGACCATCTAATTCTCCGGAAAGGATCAGTTGAAACCCCCTAATTGTTTCTGCAAGACCAACATATTTCCCTGGAGAACCAGTAAATACTTCTGCTACGAAGAAGGGTTGTGATAAGAAACGCTCAATTTTTCGTGCTCTTGCTACGGTTAAACGATCCTCTTCGGATAATTCGTCCAACCCAAGGATAGCTATAATGTCCTGAAGTTCTTTGTAACGTTGTGAAGTTTGCTTAACTCTTT